ATGGTTGTCTCGAACTGCTCCATAGCATTATCGATTAAAAATGCATTTTCTAGCATTTGACTCCGCACCACCAAAGTATTTAGTCGCCCCCTGGAAAGATAGCCCAGAAAGTCGATATAATCTTTGTATAAGTGGTTTATATGAATCCTTCCGGGTTGAGACCACACGTGAAAATGCCATTGCCATAAATTGACAAGGTAATATTTCCATTTATTCATCAGAAGAGGCATATCTTTTGAAGCCAGAACGGATTTTCCTTGATATCTAACATAATGCATGATAGGATGCTTGAACAACCATAAGTAGTCCTGAAAATCATTAACAAAGACTTGGACAAGATCTTCTACTTTTCCATAAAAAGAAATTCGCTCAAAAAGGAGTCCTGAAGATGTTGATCGTAAATGAGAAGATTGGTTACGGAGAAAAAAGAAGATTGATTCATATTCATATACATGAGAATTATATAGGAACAAGAAAAATCTTGGATTACTTGTTGAAAAAATGGAATTTGATTTCTTTGGAGTAATAAGACTATTCAAATTAAAATACTCATGAAGAAAGAATCGCAATAAATGTAAAGAAGAGGCATCTTTTACCCAATAGCGAAAGGTTCGAACCAAGATTTCCGGGCGAATGGGGTAGGGTATTAGTACATCTAAGACATAGTGTAAATGTGAGAAATTGTTCTCGAAAAAAGGAAATATTGAATGAATTGATTGGAAATTATGAGATTTCGCCATTTCTTTTTCTTTCCCTTCTAAGAAAGCTACTAATCGTAGGGAAAATGGAATTTCCACAATGACTGAAAATCCCTCCGATATCATTTGCGAATAAAATTTATTGTTGTGTCCAATAAAGTGATTTGGATTAGAATCCTTAGCATAAATACTCAAATGAATCCGTTGATACGTCCGACTAATTAAACGTTTCACACTGAGTGAACTAGATTTATTGTCATAACCCCCATTTTCCAACGGAATCGTCGATCTATTTAAACCGTGATCATGAGCAAGTGCATAAATATACTCTCGAAAAAGCAGTGGGTATAGGAAGTTGTGTTGCTGAGATCTATCTAGTTCTAAATGGATTTGATATTCTTTCATTTGAAATTAGATTGCAACAAAAGGTAAGGTATTTATTGGATTATCAAATGATACATAGTGCGATACAGTCAAAACAAAGTATTGTAGTAAAAAAAAATGGATACCTTGGAAACGGGTAAACTCATTACCGGATTCTCGATTTTCTCATTTTTGAATTGGTTTATGTTTGTTATAGTATAAATAGGTGGTTAGAAATCCTTTATTTTTGCAATCCAACCGCTCTTTTGATTTTGGAAAACAAAATATCTTTATCAATATACTGCTTCTTCTACACATTCATCTCCAACCCATAATAGGGACAAACTCATAGTTAGGACTCATTAAAAAAATCGCTAATCGACTCACGGAAAACCCCTTCCCCGGATTAGGAACTAATATCTTTTTAACGTTTAATTAGATCGGGGAATTATTCAAATTCAATTCAGAAGAGAAGCTCGTTCCTTTTTATTTCCCGAGAATTGGAACCATAAGGCTCTATCCATTTATTCACTCGACCCAACTTTGAATTCCATTTTTTGTTCTGCGCCAACAATTCAAACCCCGTTTTGAAGCCATTGAATCAGAATAAAGTATTCTCAAAATTTTCCATTGATACGACATGCTGGTTTTTCCATTCATTCCTTTCAGGATCAGTCGTGGTCTTACAAACTCTCCCAATGGTATGGACGAATCCTTTGTTTCATATAAATGTGTAAAAGATGCTAGCCGCACTTAAAAGCCGAGTACTCTACCGTTGAGTTAGCAACCCGAATAATTCGAATGGGTGGATACAATCGGAATAAAAAAGAAATAAAAGAAAAGAAATGAAATTGCACAACGGAATCAAAATATTAAATTAGCAAGAAATCGACTAACAAAATTTAGAATCGATTGGGAACATAAAAAAAAAACTTCTTGTATAACAGCGAATCCAGCGAACCCATTACTTTAATTTTTAATGAAGTAAAGAAAAAAACCAAACCTCTGTTACGGAGATAAATAGGTACGGAGATAAATGGATCCGTTTATCCTTATCCACGATCGAATTATAGTTGTTCGATACGCTGTTGTCAATATGACGGTGAATGTTGAATATTAATGTTAAGAAAAGAATCTAAAAAAATAAAATAGCGAAAACAAAAAGAATGAATTTATTAATTTAATTAAAATAAAAAAAAATTAGAAAATGAAATAAATAAATAATATAGAAAAGAAATAATTTAGAAATGCTTTTGAAAAAAAAATCGAAAAGAAAAAGAAAGAACTTGCGTTAGATTTGCACTACATATTTACTATACATAAATACAAATGGATACATAGCTATAGCTGAAAGAATAAAAAAAAAAAAGAAATCTCGGGTTGACATTGATTCAATCAATCAATATAAGTAAAATAAACAAGTTGAATCCCTTGTTTTGTGATTTGTTAATAGATTTACAACGACAAACTATAAAACGCCCCGTTTCGATTGCGAGTAATGTAAATTTTCGATTTCTCGATCAAATTAGTTCGTTGTATTCATTTGATCTTTTTTATATGCATCCTATATCAATAAAATTCTAGCAATAAAATTGATTTTTGTTCTTCTGCTTATTTTTTTTGTCCTTATACTTACAGAACATGATACTTTATGGGAGCAATATTAAATAGGAATAAAAAGTAGGTATGAATAGAATAAAAAAGGGGGGGGGGTAGTAAAGAAAAAGTTATACAAAACTATATAGGAGTCATCCACACCCTCTTTTTTTATTCTATACCCTCGATGCAATTTCGTTTAATTAAGATGAAGTTCCTTAAAAACCCCAGCCTTCTTTGAAATATCATGAACCGTTCCTGTAGGTTGAGCGCCCTTGTCAAGGAAATCTAAAATAGCAGGAAGGTTTAAATGGGTTTGATTATTTATCGGATCATAAAAACCCACTTTCCGAAGATCTCTTCCCTCTCTTCGGGATCGAGCATCGATTGCAACGATTCGATAAACAGCTCATTGGGATAGATGTAGATGAACAATACCCCCCCTAGAAACGTATAAGAAGTTTTCTCCTCGTACGGCTCGAGAAAAAATGATTAGAAATTGTGTGATTTAAGTCCTTCTTTTTCGAAAAAAAAAGCATTCGTACTCTCATAACTCAAGTTGGATAACTTTTAAATAGCCCAAAAGAAAATCTTTAGGGATTTCTTTTTTTGAGTGGTCTCTAACCCCTTTTTTTTGTCTCGTTTCGAATCGATTTTTTGATTCTTAATTCCCATTCTGATCTAATTGTTGAGACAATTGAAACGGTATTTCCTTGTTACAGGATCCTTTTTATCTTTGCCTTGAATCATTGGGTTTAGACATTACTTCGGTGATCTTTCGTTTTCAAAAATGGCGGCAACACACCCCTTTTTGCGATTTTTTTCTATCAAAGAATCATACGAACAATTGATTCCTGCATGATACACTTTTCATCGAAAGAGTTTTACCAATTCCAACAAATTGTCGTTTTGGATTTCAAAATTGCTCGAATCGGATTCTTTCGATTTATATATCGAAAATATACTTACGAAGTTTGTTACAACTTATTGATTGGTATTAACCCTAGATCCTTGCCCCTGCGAAATGAACAAATACTTTCTACTCAAGCTCCATCATGTCCTATTTACACTACACCCCAACAAAAAACAACAAAAAACGAGAATTCTAGTAGAACAGAACAAAGTATGTCGAGCCAAGAGCCCATTCATTTCTAGATAATCTACAATCTAAAATGGCGGATAAAAAAAAATCCACAGCGGATCGTGTCCTTCAAGTCGCACGTTGCTTTCTACCACATCGTTTCAAACGAAGTTTTACCATAACATTTTTCTAGTTTTGAACCGGTATGTAATTGATTCAATTATGGAATCATGAATAGTCATTGCTTCGGTCAATACCCAGTCCTTTTTCCTTCGATATGAAAGGAATAGTTAGTTAATTTATGAGGAAGAAGCCTCAGTAAGAATTTAATGAGGAAGAAGCCTCAGTAAGAATTTAATTTCACCCTCTATTTTAATTTTATTGCATGAATGCAATATTTCTTTTTATTTCTAAATAAAACAAAAAAGAACACGAATAAAAATAAAAAGAAAATAAAGTAAAAAGTAAATATAGAGGATGAAGATATATGAATGGACCCCGTCTCAATTATTAATTATGATTAAATACATTTCCAATTATTAATTAGAGCCAAACATCAAATACCTCCAGCTCAAAGAAAATTCACCCATATGAAACTCGATTGATTATGAGATCTTACATTGCTCACTAACTCGTATGGACCCCACTCCCAATTCATTCTGGGAGATGATTAATCATAAATAAAAATAGGATCCTATTTGATACGGGGGGCTAGACTCTTTTGTATAGATAAAAAGACAAAAGGGTCCAGATTACATCATTCTTTACTATAATTGTTCTTTTCCCCTAAACCGGTCTTAGAAACTTAATTCCATTGATTGAATTCAATCAGTACCACGAATACCCTCTTGTTTAGATTTCAAGAAATGAAATAAAAAATCGGGGCTGTCTTATTAAAAAAAAATATAAGAAAGATAGAGAGAAAGATAGAGGTTTTCGCATTTCGATTTAGAATGTATCCTTGCAAATTCACGGAGGTAGGGTATGTAAGGATTTTTTAAGCCACTCACTTACATATCAAAGTGAAAGGGAGGGGGAGGGCCCATCCGACTTTTTTTGAATTCAAACTCTTGTGATCTATGTTGCCACCTTACTTGGATCACAAATGGATTCCGTTTTATTTTCGTATTATTTGAACTCGATTCAATTTATGAAAAAACATCTTATTCAGAGAAGAGTTTTGAAAATTCGAAACAAGAGGTCCATTTTATCAAAAATTAGACTCTTAAAAAAATTATACTCTGAAAGAGAGGTTGCTCAAAAAAGTAATTTGGAGTCTGATATTCGGATATATATAAGAGGTCGCTCTGGGACGGAAGGATTCGAACCTCCGAATAGCGGGACCAAAACCCGTTGCCTTACCGCTTGGCCACGCCCCATTTGAATTTCTTTTCTATTCGATACTAATAAACACTAATATTGGTTGTTCGTCAATTCCCGGCCAAATCTCTACGGAATAAAGTAGATTCTTTTTTTTAAGATTTTGACACAAGTAGATGCAGAATTAAACTCCATTTATTGATCATTACATAGAATTCAATTAAGATATTGTATGAAAGTATGATTTCTTCTATTCTCTTGTGAGAATTGAAGGATTTTTGTTTTGATTGGTTCGGTTCAAAGAAGTATTTTTTTTTGTCTACCTTACTTTCTTTTCGTCATTTTTAGCTTATATCAATAACATATTTTTAACTCAATCAAAATACAATTATCTCCAAGAACAAAATGTTTGTTATGCTTAATACCTTTAGTTTGATCTATATCTTTCTTAATTCTGCCCTTTATTCGAGTAGTTTTTTATTCGGCAAATTACCCGAGGCGTACGCTTTTTTGAATCCAATTGTAGATGTTATGCCAGTAATACCTCTTCTCTTTTTTCTCTTAGCCTTTGTTTGGCAAGCTGCTGTAAGTTTTCGATAAGATCGTTAATAGTGTCCGAGAAAAATTCATGATTTATTCAAGCTCGAGAAAAAAAAATTCTAACAATTGATAAGACCAGATGAGTCTTCCAATTTGAATGAACCCTCAAGTAAAACAGTAAAATTCTTGGGCAGACACGATAAATTTAGATTTCCCCATTTCACGATTCTGACCCCCCTTTTTTTCACTGAAAGACCCTATTAGAGTCCGCCACAATATCGAAGTCGAATTGTGTTAATTTCGAAAAATAAAAACCCTTTTGTATTTCTATCAATTTGAAAAACCGTTTCATTTCTTGGTGTCAAAATAGGATATGTAGTATAAAAATAGAGAATCTATTCTCTTCCCCCCCCCCCCCAAAAAAAATTTGGAGATTGTGTAATGCTTACTCTCAAACTCTTTGTTTACACCATAGTTATATTCTTTGTTTCTCTCTTCATCTTCGGGTTCCTATCTAATGATCCAGGGCGTAATCCTGGACGTGAAGACTAAAAAATAAGAAATTTTTCTTTACTTTATTCTTAGAAATGTTTTTAGGATTTGATTTTATCTATTCTACATCTTTAACTAGTCAAATAAAAAAAAAAAGCAAAAGGGTTCGCTAAATTCGAATTTGAAAGATACCCAGTCAGCGACGGAAACGGAAAGAGAGGGATTCGAACCCTCGGTACGAATAGCTCGTACAACGGATTAGCAATCCGACGCTTTAATCCACTCAGCCATCTCTCCTAATTGAAAAAAAAAAATAATAATAATTACTATGTTACATTACACAAAAGATAATGCTTGAAAAAAAGGCCCTTCTTTACTTTAACTTTATTATATAGCTTATATATTTTTTTATTGTATTTTGTATTGTATTATACAGATGGATACAACTTTTATCGGGAATTCCATTTTTTATTTCTATAAAATTCAAAATTAAAATAAAGAATGGCCTCGAAAGAGATATCTCGAATCAAAATAGAAAAAAATAAAGAATATCTCTTTACAAAAGGCCCTTTTTTTTTATTTTCACGGCCTGGTCTGGTCAGTACCCAGCCGGGCCTTTTTTTGTTCCAATGAACCATACCGCCAAATCATAAAAAAAAATGATTTAGATGGAATCAAAGTGTCATTTCTTATTCTTTATTATTCTTTTGTTTCTTCTTCTTTTTTTTTATTTAATTTACTTTTGCTGGATACTCGAAAAAAGGGAAAAACAGAACGACGTATTTTTTTTGCACAATGCATTTTATGTTATGGCTTAAATTGTTTTGTCGAGCCGTATCTGCCAAAACTCCTTCAAGAACCAAATTTGTTATTTTATTTAGTTATTCAATTTCGTTTTTTATTTTTAAACAAAATAAGTCCTCTTTTCCTAATTTCATTAGGACTCCTAACAAACACGTCAATACTCTAAGCTCTAATTTGCATTTCATGATTTTTTTTTATTTCTGTCCTATATTGATTACGTCGATTCCCTTGTTCGACAAAAGTCCCATTTCTATACAATAATCGTATTGTAGCGGGTATAGTTTAGTGGTAAAAGTGCGATTCGTTCTATTAATCCTCTTAATAGTTAAGGGGTTCTTCAGTTTCATTCATATTCTGATCAAAAACTTTATTTCTTAAAAGGATTTCATTTGAATCCTTTACCTCGAAATGAAAGATTCGAGGAAGAATATCCATTCTCGTGATTTGTATCCAAGGGTCAATTAGAAATTTCAAATTTGGATTATGAAATTACGAAACATAATTTTTGTGAATTTGGAATTAGATCAATCTTTCCAATTGAATAAGTATAAGTAAGGGATCCATGGATAAAGATAGAAAAGTCTATTTCCAATCGTAACTAAATCT